AGTTCACGTATGAAATCACGATGCTCTTCCAGTGATTCGTCTTCGGAATGAATAAAGAGCTTCTTTGTCATTAGGTGGAAGTCCTCTTCATTGCTTATCTTTGGGCGCTTTTTCTCTTCTGCCTCATATCATAGATCGCTTTTATCCAGCGTTGGAGGCTATTTCGCGCTTCGATTTTCGAATCGATGGTTCTTATTTCCTCTTAACTACGTTAAGAGCTCACTTCCGCTCTGGAAAGGGATTCTGATTTAGATCTGACCACCAAAAACGATTATTATATAGAATTTCTGTTATGGAAATGGTACGAGGTCCCACTCTTCTTAATGAGATCTTTAGCCATTTTTTTAAAAAGATTCATTTCAATTTCATCGATACAGCGGGGGTCGATGCAGTCTCCATCGGGAGACTTGAACTCGGCTTCAAATTCCTCCCTTTGGGAATCTATAAAAGAGAAAACTGCTTCATCGGGATTTCGTTCGAGACATCTCGGGAGCAAATCCGGATGCCGATCAAATTCCTCTCTCAAAAGATACATACATTTTTTTTAAGCTCCCTTATCTGGAGATCCCGATTCTCAAAATCGAGCAGGTGATTATATTAACCCTGGGTTGAAGTGAAGCTGACTCCAGGTTTTTACGACTTCTGTTCAGTAGTCTTTCTGACTCTTGGAAAGAAGAAAGGGGGCTCCTCTTCGAAGGCGTTTAGCCTTTGGCGCAACGAGGTTTCTTGGCTGCGATTCCTTTCTATGTGGAGCACGTCCCTTGTTCTTCGTTGAAAGCTGCTGGAGGACTTTCCGGTAATTCCAGGATCTCCGCCGGAATTCCGGGACTAGGAGCCCGATAAATAACGATATCCCCCATCCAAAAGAAGGGGTGACGGCTTTGATTAGGCCCGCCATGTTCCCCAGGTTCTCGGTATAAAAAATTAGATATAGTAGCAAAAAAGAGGCCTCCTCCCACCCGAGCCTATTAAATAAATAGATTGAATTTAGAAGTAGAGTCCCTTGCCGAAGATAATGCATTTCAATTTGGCAAGAAGGAGATCCAAATCCAATTCGATTAGAAGACAATAGGAAAATCTGAATAAGATCAAAATGAATACGTAAGAAAACATCGAAGTAAGCCGTGCTTTCTAAATAGTAAGATGAGGAGATAACAGGCGAAGGTTATGCATGTATTCGCTTGTTTGTAGGATCGCAATTTCCTGCGAAGTCGGTGCCAGTAGTGATCTCCTAATTCAGCTATACCTCTCCCACTCATTAAGGCATAACATAATAAACTATTAGTGCCAAGGGAGACCGGAGAACTTCCCCATCACCTACACAAAGGATCAGTTACTGGGGTGCTGTGCCTCTCAGGGCCCTCCGCGTCAGAGCGACCCCCGACGGGGGGATCCAGTCACCCGGAGAAGAGTTGCACTAAGATACTTTCGATTATTCCAATTCACCTAAACGCCTGAATAACTCAGGTCGAGGGGTGGCACTCGATTTACTGTCGAGGTTTTGTATCAAAGCATTTCTACTGATCATAATGTGTCTTTTCATTATCTTTAGCTATTTCAAAAAAATAAGGAAGTCACTTGAAAGTAAGGTTTCAACAAAAAAGTCTTTGTTTTGTTGGAAGTCAAACAAACTATTAGAGTAGAGGTTTTTGCGCGTAAGCGGTAGGGTCCAGTTCCCGAAAAGAGAGAGTCTGATGATGAGTTGAAGTAAAGCGATCGAAGTGACCAATGGGAAGATTTTGCACGAGAGAGTACTCTTTATCTTGGTAGATAGGGGCCTCTCTTTTCTTCTCGTTGAAACCTTTATTCCCGGAACACTAACACAATCGCGCTTCCGTGAAAAAGGAGAAGAGTTCATGACAGAAAGAGCGGTTCGGTCAGAAGCGGCTACCACACACTCAATCAAATGAAGAAGCAAGACGAATCTCTTTTTCTTTCTATAAAGAATTTCGTAATCAGGGCTAAAGCACATATATATGTATATATATAGAGAGGCGAAAAGGGCAGATGTGCCAATTATTATAGTTTACTTACAAAGATCTACCAGCGGTATTTTCTTGAAAGAGTATGGTACGAATGACTTTCTTTAATTAACCCTATCTTAATAAAGAATACGTTTTAGTAACTTCTAACTTCATTCAAGGAATGCAACGCCTCCCCTATTTTGAAAACAAAAGAAAGAAAAATGGGAAGCGCCATTGCATTGGAAGGATGCGAGCGGGAAGATCCATCTCAGACAGAGCAGACGATCCCGCAGAAAGACTTGTCCCAAGGAACGGAGGAGAACAGCCGGGCACTTCTCCTACAGCTATGCGCGAAACCCATTCGATAGCGGATTCCAATGGCGCAATACATGGAGGTAGTGTAGATCGAGTGAAAGAAGATAAGGCAGGGCGGAGAAAGACTGATAGCTATTACCGGGCCTACTGAGTAAGGCGAGAGCACTAAAGATCATTCGATTGGGTCTTCCCTTCTCTATTGGAAAACCAACAAATGGCACTTTCCCCGTGAGTAGCATGTCAAAAACGAGGAATTGAGATCCCACCTATATTAAAAAGTAGTCTTTTTTGCCATATGGTGAAGTGAGGGTTCCTCACCGAGGGAAATCGACATTGACTCAAAAAAAAAAAGACGGGGTTCATCGCAAAAGTTCAATTTCGAGGGGCCGTCATAGAGTGAAATCGACTTCGTCACTTTTTCCATATAGCGAGATCAAACAATTCCAAGATTTGGACACCTTCCTTAAGTAAAACAGAGCCTGTCAATTTTACACACACATGGGTGGAACGAAAAGAAAAGTCTCATGATTGGAACGATCGGTCACGTAGGGAGGAGCTCCTTGACTCTGATTGATCCATGGAAGTAGCGGGTCGAGGTGAATGAAAGAGACAAAAGACAGGACCAAGCTATGGGGATGTTTCAACCCGTCTTGCTTGAAGCTCTGTTCCTAGCACCAAACCATATCGAGAGGGAGGAAAGAGATATGGGGATTGAGGACGCGGGTCGGAATGCTTTTTTTTGGTCAATTGGGTCAGCTAGTCAACAAGGAGAAGGAAGAGATCAAGTACGGGATGTTCTAATCGATACTTGTTTTAAGCCTTTGCCCGTCAAACATAAGAGAGATATTTGATAGCCATGTAATGTAAAGGAGCTACAACGTACATGCTTTCGTTGATAGGATTCACTCATTAATGAATGAAACTGCGCTCTTCGAACCTCGCTTTTTCCCATACGATACCTCGATCCTACTCTGGAGCCCAATCTCCATCGAAAGCATGAGTGGTTGTACTCCACTAATGAGCTACACGTATCTGCAGTACGATCCATTTGGTCCAAGTCTTCCCCTCGTGTAATGACAGTGTGCCTTCACTTCTTATTATATTATAAGACTTTCATTTTTTTGATCGTATATTATATAATAGAATTCTGTTAAGGACAGTGAGTGTTCGAGTTTCAGATGAGGCTCTTTTCATCAATGTCTGGCCTTATCTTTCTCTCTATCTATAAGTATAAACACTTAGTCCCGGCCTTCCTGATTGGATCCTATGTCCGCCCCCTCTTCCAAATAGGAATGAAAATCGACCCATTTCCCAGTCTCTCGCACTGCTCAAGTAAGTGTGCGACTCCATATGAGGACCTCCCTGTCCCTTTGAAAGCCGTCCCATCGCTATGCGCCGCATTTTATGGCGGGGTATAGAGGAGTCATCGCTATGCTTTCAACTGAATAGAGAGAGGGGACGGTAGCGCATCCACAGTCGAGAGAGAGAGAGATACCCTTCAACACAGTCAGTCACCCTTCGGCTCCCCTCTGTGAGTGCTTTCTTCCAGCGAAACGAGGGTTCTCTCTTCCAAGTGAGACGGGGTCCGGTCTTCTCGCGCGGCTTCGCGAAAGGGCCGACTTGTCGATATGGAATTAGATCCCAAGGTTTCGACCACTCACTATCTAGAGAGAAGCCCCAACCTCGCGGCCTCCCCACTTCTTATCCCTGGAGACCATGCGTTCCGCATCTATCTATTCATTCTTATCCCGCTGGTCCATCCAATAACGAAATAAAGTGCTTTCCAAAAGACTCTGACAGAGCGGGACCGAGCTGTTTACTCTGATCAAGTGGTCCAGTGTTTTTTACAGGTGGGGTCGTTCCCGAAGCTTCAGAAGAACCGTGCGGCCACTTCACTTCTTGCCAGACCACTAGAGCGTGTGAAGGTTGGACGCTCACTCACGACCGGATGGCCCTTGTTTTTAAGGTATGTAATGTATCTATCTGAATGAAAGAAATAAGAAAGGAGGAGATAAACCGAAGTCAGGGACGCCGCCCCCTCCTCCATCTGGCTCAGCTAGTCTTTCCAATTGATAGAGATTTCTCCGATGGAGGGGAAGGGGGGCGCGCTGCTAGGGGAGAGCTGTTTCGAGTCCTCACTACTAGTAGTCAAACTACCAGCCGAACCGGGTTGAGTGATCGTGTAGACCCTCTTCTCATCATCCGAGGAGGATGAATCGAAAGAAGAGATGTTCAGGCACGAACAAACGTAGCTCCCCGCAATAGCACAGAGTCGCTATTACTCTCAGAACCGCTATCGTCGACTTTGTCGTGGAATCGAATATTCCTAAGGCTTTTTTTTGGTCTTTAGGTTTAGGTTTTCGTTGGTACCTATGACTCGTGTGCTTGTGCCTCGATTTGCTATGTAGCACGTGATGCGCTTTCGATTTCCTTCGTGTCGAGGAACTAGAACTTCCTAGTCCTATTCCATACTGGTAGCAAATACTACCCCTTCCCTGTCTCAGTTCTCTATCTTGAACCGAATCGATTCTCGATCGAGAGACGTTATTTCCGTAGCAAAGATCTCCCCGTAGGTGAGTTCCGTGGTCGACACCACGTGCGGGAGTTTCTCGCGAACTAGGTCGGAGAATCCTCTCGGCAAGCCAGCAAGAAATTTGGATTTCCTGTTTTTTCTCTGGCTAGGAAATTGGATATTATACCACTTGTCATCTTCAATCTGATTAATCCTAAGATTAAGGGGATAGGCTCCAAAAAAGTGTTGAACTATTGAAGAGAACAGTGTGTCGGCAGGATTCGGTTGTTGTTTTCCGTCCGGCCTTCTCCCAAAAAGAAAAAGTGGCACAATATCCGTAACCGGAAGAACATGAATCACCCCACCGGAAACCAGTTCTCCTGTGGTTAAGCAAGAAACTTCCTCTTCACTGGTCCCTATACCCCAACCGGCATAAGCACTCGTAACTGCTTCATTTTTAACATAAACAAGAGTTTTTTTATTATATATATATAATAAAAAAGAACCCTATCCAATACTCCTGTTTAGCCTGTTCCGATCTTCCTCGATAAGCCTGGTTGGCATTACCATTATTCTTTCTACTCGTCTTCTTGCTCCAGCTACGATTGTTTTAGTACATAGGGGAGAGTTCCAAACGGACTGACTAAGCCATCGAAAGAAATCAAGCGCAAGTATTTGATTCAATGTGATAGGACAATATTCATTTCCTTCAATTCATAAGCCCGAGTATCACGATCCCCAAAAAGTAGCCCGAAGTGACTGACCATATAGTCTTGTTTTTTCCCTTTTTCCGAGACGAGAAAAGTAGCAACCATAGACCTAGCTCACAGAAGAAGGGGACTCGTTTCGACAGGAAAGAGGGAACATGGTGTTGTGCTTCTTACCTATTGTATTTTTTCTATATACCGCTGATTCAATCCAGTCCACTCATTTATTTGAATATAAAGACTTGGGAGTTTAATCTCTTTCATTTCTTCTTCTTCAATCATTGATAAGAACTAAAAAATAACTCAAGTTTCATTCAAATTTAAAGTCAAAAACCGTAGGAATTAGAATAAGCAGTGCAGTAGCAAAAAATGCTCGATAATCTCATCATCTTGTTTTTTTTCATTCTCCTTTCCTTTCAGTCGAGTCACTTCGTACCTTCTCTAGTCTCGAATCACAAGGAGTTAGAGCAGCAGATATTCGTCTTTTTTGATTAGGACGCATACATTGATAATCCAGTGTGCAATTCATTTTTATGAGATAGATAGATTTAGTCATATAGGTTACACAAAATCGGAGTTAGAATAAAGGGTAGGTTGAATCTGAAAAGTACTCTTTCATGTTAATTGCGTTTCGTAAAAAAAAAATATCTATTCGGATCAGGAACAATCGAAAAAAGCCAGACTAGAACGGTATCCCTTTGAATCCTGAATATGGTGATACCTCCGATTGTACCAACCTACATATTCCATCACAATCGGTACTTTTTTCATTTTTCTTTCTTGTGACTTTTTATTTGTTTGATGAAAAATGCGAAAGAAAAGAAGGATCCTCCCGCTGGGAATTATATCCTACTCTCTTCACAGAAGATGGAGAGATGAATTGATCGCTTGCAGCGCCTAGGTCGGGACTGACGGGGCTCGAACCCGCAGCTTCCGCCTTGACAGGGCGGTGCTCTGACCGATTGAACTACAATCCCAGGGTCTATAGCCTCTTTCTTCTTTTTCTTTTTTTCATTGAGTTTCGCCGTGTTGTAACAGAGACAGGAATGATATACTTCTAATTATTATAATGAATTAAGATATTCGAAATTCCAGTAGACTCATAGTAGGCTAATTCATGAATTGAATCAAATAGAGGCCTTATTCTTTTTTAAAAAAGCGGTAGAGTCACGCTCTTTAAAGGCCCTAAGAAAGAGGCTTAAGTCATCACCGAAAAAAAAGGGCTTCCACTGTCTTAGTCTTCATTTTCCATTTGAAATATTTTATGTTCTGGGACATAGATATTAAAGATATCCTATTATGAATCGCTAAAGTCTTCCTCCTTCTCCATTGTTCCAATAAGATCCGAAAAATGAGAAAGAAATAAAAAGTCAATCTGAATTGAATCATGACTATATAAGCTATTCTGATATTAAGATTCAATATAGATTCAATCGTGGAAGCGGACCTTTTCTTTCCTTGGACCACGTAAGAATTCGTCGTCCGATTGAATCTTCTTGTTCCTGGATGCTCCATAAAAATCCATCGCTATTCCTTTCCTCCACCGGGAAAGGTTCATTCCAAGTCACAAGAGCAATCTTTCTTTTTTTTTTCTTGTCGTTATGGTAATGCAATGCAAGAGGCCGGAAATCAGGTTGTTTCTGATGATGAAAAGAGCTTTTATGTTATGTGCAAATTCTTAAAACCCAATATTTTGAAGTCGGTAATGTTAGAAGACGACTGTCGGTATCTGATGGTCAGATACCTACACGGTAGGTATATCTTTGAAAGCTCAGACGGAGAGAATAAATGGACTCCTCGAAGGCTACTTAAGGAACTTTAATGCAAACCAGAAGGACTGGAGCTGTTGGATATTGCTCAGTACTACTATAACTTAACAACAAAAAAGCTCTGCGTCGAACTTCAGCCCCTTCGAGTTGGCCACGGGGCAACAGCCTCTGACGCCCCACACCATTGCGACAGGAGGGAGCTTGCCCATCAGCCTACTTTGCCAAGAGGTGGC